GTCTACCTGAGGTTGGGTTTATGGTAAAACCGTACGAAATAGATGAAGGTGTATATACACAGTATATATACTGACATTACCTATATTTATGGTAAAACCGTACGAAATAGATGAAGGTGTATATACACAGTATAGCGACAATATTAATTAAATTCATGTAACATACACAATTTCTTGGGTAAAGATATGCATGGGGTAAGTAAATGTATGCTCTATTATACATAGTATGTACTATATCATACATTATGGGTTAGGGGTTGTCTATCAACTGCCCTAAAAATTTAGTCGAGATAGTTTGTTTTCTAAAATTCCTGTGGTTGGGATAAGTAGGATAAAAATGCAAAAGTAGATGACTGATGCTAATTGGCCGATCATAATGAAGGGGTCTTCTACTGGTTGACCTCCGATTCATGTTAGAATTATTGTGTTTGCTACTAAAGTTCAAAAAAGTAGTTTGGCAAGTGGTCGAAAGGTGGTAGTTCGTTGGTTTGATGTGTGAAGAATCGGGAGGAGAAACAAGATTATAATGGAAAATAGGAGGGCTAAGACCCCTCCAAGTTTATTAGGGATTGATCGAAGAATGGCGTACGCAAACAGAAAGTATCATTCTGGCTTAATATGAGGGGGGGTTACAAGAGGGTTAGCGGGGATGAAGTTGTCGGGATCTCCGAGGATGTTGGGGGCAAATGTGGATAGGGCAGCTAATAGGGCTAGTATAAAGGCGAATCCGAATGCGTCTTTGTAAGAGTAATAAGCGTGAAACGGAATTTTATCTGGGTTGGAGTTAAGTCCGGTTGGGTTTGATGAGCCTGTTTGATGAAGAAATAGGAGGTGAATTATTGAGGCCCCTGCGATAATAAAGGGGAGAATAAAGTGAAATGTGAAGAATCGAGTTAGCGTAGCGTTGTCTACTGAGAATCCCCCTCAAATTCATTGTACTAATTCAGTGCCAATATAAGGGGCAGCTGAAAGAAGATTTGTGATGACGGTAGCTCCTCAAAATGATATCTGACCTCAAGGCAAAACATATCCAACAAAGGCTGTTGCTATAACTAAAAATAGTAGGATCACCCCGATGTTTCATGTTTCTTTAAATAGGAAGGACCCGTAGTATATTCCCCGTCCAATATGGAGGTAGATGCAGATAAAGAAGAATGAGGCCCCGTTTGCGTGGAGGTTACGTAAGAGTCAGCCGTTGTTTACATCTCGGCAGATATGGGCTACAGATGAGAAGGCTATTGAAGTGTCTGCTGTGTAGTGTATGGCTAGGAATAATCCAGTGGCGATTTGCAAAATGAGGCAAATTCCTAGGAGTGAGCCGTAATTTCATCATGAGGATAGATTGGATGGTGCTGGAAGATCAATGAAAGATGAATTGACAATTTTTAATATTGGGTGGGTTTTGCGTAAGATGGGGGCCATTAGTTCTTATAGTTGAATACAACAATAGCTTTTCAGGCTATGGGTCTAGGTTAAAATCCTTGTAGGAATTATGATATTTTTGTTTGAAGTTGGGTTAGTAGCTGGGTTTCTTGCTGTTGCCTCAAATCCTTCGCCGTATTATGCGGCTTTAGGGCTAGTGGTTTCTGCCGGGGTGGGGTGCTTGATTTTAATATACGGCGGGGCTTCTTTTTTGTCTCTGGTGTTGTTTTTAGTTTACTTGGGGGGAATAATAGTGGTGTTTGCGTACTCAGCAGCTTTAGTGGCTGAGCCTTATCCTGAGGCTTGGGGGAGTGTGGGTGTAGTCATTTATTTGGTGGGTTATATGGTGTTATTAGGATTGTGGTGATTAGTGGGGGGTGGGTCTAAAGTAATGTGTGTGGGAAATCAGGGGTTAAATGCTTATATTGGTGACTGATTTGGGGTTTCCATGTTATTTTCTTGAGGGGGAGGTTTATTATTAATTGGTGGGTGGGCTTTATTGTTGACATTATTTGCTGTGTTGGAGGTAGTTCGGGGCCATTATGGAGGTGTCTTGCGAGCTGTAAGATGGTTAAGCAGATTAAGGTAGAGAATACAAAGATAGTTAAGTAGACCTTAATTAATCCTTGTTGAATTTCTTGATTTTTTGTAACTGGGGGCAGTTGTAATTCAGCTAAACCTTTTGGCCCGATTTTTTCAAGTCAGAGGGTGTCGATTAAGTGGGATGATGTTCGTAAGCTAAAGTTTAGCATGAAAGAGGGAATCAATCGATGAATTGTAGTTGGGTAAAATGATGTGTTAATAGATTTGGTCATATTAGATGTTTTAGGTGTTTTGGTTCATGATACGGAGGCCAGGTCTATGGCGATAATAAAACCTAGAATTGATACAACAAGAGCTGTGATTTTTAAAGAAGGGGGCATAGTTATAGTTATTGGGGTGGTTGGGATAATAATTTGGTTAATAATTAAGCCAGCAATAATGCTTCCAAAGGCTAGGCGTTTAATTGGGTTAATAACTGTAGGGTTGTTTTCATTAATGGAAACTACTGAATTAAATCGAGGGTGATTTATTGATGCAAAATAGATAACTCGGAGGCTGTAAACAGCTGTAAAAGATGTGGCGATAATAGTTAGTGCTAGAGCTCATGCATTAACGTCAGAGGTATTAATGGCTTCAATGATGGCGTCTTTTGAGAAGAAGCCTGCTAAGTAAGGTGTTCCTATAAGTGCTAGACTCCCCACAGTGACACATGATGTTGTAAATGGGAGGGTTTTTTGCAGACCTCCTATTTTACGGATATCTTGCTCATCATTTAGGTTGTGAATAATTGAGCCTGAACATAAAAAGAGTATTGCTTTGAAGAAAGCATGGGTGCAGATGTGAAAAAAGGCTAGGTGGGGTATATTTAGTCCAATGGCTACTACCATTAAACCGAGTTGACTAGATGTGGAGTAAGCAATAATCTTTTTAATATCATTTTGTGTTAGGGCGCATGTTGCTGCAAATGCTGTAGAGATTGCGCCTAGACATAGACAAGTAGAGAGAGCTGTCTGGTTGTTTTCAATCATGGGGTGAATTCGGATTAGGAGAAACACGCCTGCAACGACTATTGTGCTAGAGTGGAGGAGGGCAGATACAGGAGTGGGCCCTTCTATGGCTGATGCTAGCCAGGGATGAAGTCCAAATTGGGCAGATTTGCTTGCCGCAGCAATAATAAGGGCTAAGAGTAGGGGGGTGGAGTGGTTTATGGAGAAGAGAAAATTTAAGTCAACTGAGTCATATGATGAAATTAGTCAAAACAGGGCAAAAAGAAAACCAATGTCTCCAATTCGGTTATATAAGACTGCTTGTAAGGCAGCTGCTCCTGCATTGCTACGAGTAAAATATCATCCAATGAGTAAGTACGACATAATTCCCACTCCTTCTCATCCGATAAATAGTATTAAAAAATTTCCGGCAGAAACTAGAAGTATCATAGCTAGAAGAAAAATCAATAAGTATTTAAAAAATAATTGAATTTTAGTATCATTGTGTATGTATCATAGGGAATATTCCACGATACTTCATGTTACCATAAGGGCAATGGGGATGAAAATAATTGAATAATGGTCTAACTGAATGGTTAAGTTAAGTGGGGTTGAGAGAATGTTAAATCATTTTCATGAGATTGATATTGTCTGTGCAGTTTCATTAATTATTAGAAGAAGGGGGGCTGTGGAAATAAAAAATGCTGTTTTTACAGCGGTTTTAGTTTTAAAGTGGAAGTTATTAGAGTTGGGGTTTATAAGAGGGGCTACTAAAATAAGTATGCTTAAGATGTAAGATGAGAGTGGAGCTATAAGCAAGTTCATGGCTCTTACGAAGATTTAACTTGGTACGAGCATGGTCGAGTCTGCTACGGAATCGAACCGTAGAAGAAAGTAATTAGCAGTTCTTGCTTATCCCATCAGACTCGGTGAATAGAGAGGTGCTAGCTCTCATTTCTAAAATCACAAGCTAGGGTTTTTATTAAACTATATTCACTTAAAATAGAAGTCCTGGTTTAATGGTTAAAAGTAAAGCTGGGATAATATGGAGGGCGAGTAGGGCGTGTTCTCGTGTTTGAATGGGGGGTATAAATTTGATATGGAGGGGGGGATATTCCCGTTGAGTTGACCAGAATATGTAAAGAGAGTAGGAGGTGGTAAATAAAATGCTAATGCCCATAATAATCAGTGTAGTGTTTGACCATTGGAATAGGGATGAGAGAATAGATATTTCCCCAATAAAATTGGGGGAGGGGGGGAGGGCTATGTTTAAAAGAGCGGCTATAAGTCACCATGCTGCTGAAAGTGGAAGAATAATTTGACTGCCTTGTAAGATGATTAATGTTCGAGTGTGAGTTCGTTCATACGAAGTGTTTGCGAGACAAAATAAAGCTGATGATACAAGTCCATGTGAGATCATTAAAATAAGGGAGCCGGCGATACTTCAGTCAGTTTTTAGTAGCGAGGCTGCGATGACTAAGCCTATATGACTTACTGAGGAGAAGGCAATAAGGGATTTTAGGTCTGTTTGTCGAGAGCAAAGTGCTGCTGATAAGAGAACTCCAAACATTGAAAAGATAATTAATGGGGCTGCTGTTTGAAGGAATGAGTCATTAATAATAGTGCTAATACGCAGGATCCCGTACCCGCCTAGCTTTAGCAGGGTGCCGGCTAAAATTATGGAGCCTGCAATGGGGGCTTCAACGTGTGCTTTGGGAAGTCATAAGTGGACGCCATAAAGGGGTATTTTTACTAGAAAGGCTGTAAAACAAGCGGCTCATCATGCTAATATGCAAGTTGATGGGTGAAGTTCTTTTATGGAATCTTTAATTAGAGAGATTGACAGGGTTCCAAATGTTTCATGAAAAAACAATAAGGCGGTTAAAAGGGCCATTGACCCAAATAGAGTATAAAATAATAGGTATGTTCCGGCTAGTATACGCTCTTTTTGAGCCCCTCATCGTGTAATAATAATTAAAGTGGGGATTATAGTTGATTCAAATAAGATAAAAAATAATATTATGTTGTCTGCTAAGAATGCTAATAGAGTTGTGACTTGGAGTATAATAATTGTGAAAATGTAGGCACGCTGACGTGTAGTAGGTTCTTTTGACAGTTTGCTTTGACTAGCTAGTAGGGTTGGGGCTGTCAATCAACAAGTCAAAATTAGCAGGGGGGATGAGATTTGATCAATAATAAAGTAGGAGTTAAGAAAAAGAATATTATTTTGAGTGCAGAATCAAATCATAGATGCAATGGCAATGATTAATGACTGGGCTGTGATAATTTCCCACAACCGCTTAGCAGGGGCCAATCAGGTGGATAGAAGTAGAATTGTGAGAGAGGTAGAGATTACTAGCATTGTAGGAGGTTTAAAGAGTTTAAATTATCTGTTCCGTGGGTTCGTGCAGTGGCGATTATTAAGGCTAATCCAACCCCTGCTTCACAGGCGGAAAGTGTCAATATAATAATGGGGTATATCATGGGTGAGATCAGGCAAAATTTTAGGGCTCATAAACCTAAGGCTACAAAGATAGACAACATCATGCTTTCTAAACATAGAAGGGCTGATAGGAGGTGAGCTCGGTGAAGTGAAAGTCCTAGGAGGCCTAAAAAAAATGTGGAGGCTAATAATCAGGATTCGTGGGTTAGGGTCATAAAGAGGGGGTGTGGGGTTGAACCACAATTTGCTGAGTCGAAATCAGCTGTCTTTTTTAGACTACTCCTTCATTCTGCTCACTCTAGTCCTCCTTGGGCTCATTCATAGATGAAGCCTAATGTTAGAAGAAAGAGAATAATTGATGATCAAAAAATTACTAGGGTTGGGTGATCGAATTGGGCTGCTCACGGTGTGGGGAGAAGTAAGGCAATTTCTAAGTCAAAAAGTAAAAATAGAATGGCAACTAAGAAGAACCGTATTGAATAAGGGAGGCGTGCCGATCCTAGTGGGTCAAATCCACACTCATACGGGGATAGTTTTTCTGAGTCAGGGTTTAGTGACGGGAGTCAAAAGCTAATGAAAGCCAGGATTGATGATAAGACAAAGGCGATTAACACATAAGGGGTCATTACTTTCTCTCGGAGTTTAACCGAGGCTAAATAATTGGAAGTCATTTGTACTAGATATACTAAGAAAGTTACGAGCCTCATCAGTAAATTGAGACATAAAGGAAAAGTCAAACAACATCTACAAAGTGTCAGTACCATGCAGCTGCTTCAAATCCAAAATGATGGTGGGTGGTAAAATGATAGTTAATTTGTCGGAGTAGGCATGTTAAAAGAAATAATGAGCCAATAATGACATGAAGGCCATGGAACCCGGTTGCTACAAAAAATGTTGATCCGTAAATACCATCAGCGAGAGTAAATGGTGCTTCGTAATATTCTATAGCTTGAAGGGCTGTAAAATATAGGCCCAGGGTAATAGTTAAGGCTAAAGATTGGATGGCTTGTTTTCGGTCCCCTTGCATAATGCTGTGATGGGCTCATGTTACTGAAACGCCTGAGGCCAAGAGAACAGCGGTGTTTAAGAGGGGAACTTCGAATGGGTTAAGGGGGGAGATTCCTGTTGGTGGTCAGCATTCTCCAATTTCGTAGGAGGGTGCTAGGCTGGCATTATAAAATGCTCAGAAGAATCCAATAAAGAAGAATACTTCAGAGGTAATGAACAGGATCATGCCATAACGTAGGCCTTTTTGTACTGGGATTGTGTGGTGACCTTGAAATGTCCCTTCTCGTACAATGTCCCGTCATCATTGATATATAGTAAGAAGTATAAGTGAGAGGCCCAAAGTTAGAATTAAAGTTGTATTATAGTGGAATCACATGGCTAGGCCAGTTGTTAATATAAATGCTGCTGTTGCTCCTGTAAGAGGTCAAGGACTAGGGTCAACTATGTGGAAAGCGTGAGCTTGGTGTGCCATTAAGTATTTTCTTGAAGGTAAAGGCTTAAGAGAAGAACAAAAACATATGCTTGAATTATTGCTACTGCAATTTCTAGCATGGTTAATAAAATTAGTGTAATAAAGGTTAAGGCTGAAACAATAGGGGAGGAAAATAACAAGGCTAATGTGGCTGAAGAGATAAGTTGGATAAGGAGATGTCCAGCAGTTAGATTAGCTGTGAGTCGAACACCGAGGGCTATAGGTCGAATAAACAGACTGATAGTTTCGATGATAATGAGGATTGGAATAAGGAGTGTAGGGGTTCCTTCTGGAAGAAAGTGTCCTAGAGATGCAGTGAGTTGGTTGCGGAATCCAATTGCAACAGTTGCTAATCATAAGGGGATTGCTAGGCCCAGGTTAAGCGACAGTTGAGTTGTCGGGGTGAATGTGTAGGGAAGAAGGCCTAAAAGATTTATGCCCAGTAAAAAAATTATTAGTGAAGTTAAGATTAGGGCTCATTTATGTCCGGGGGTATTTAGTGGGGAAAAAATTTGTTTGGTAAATGTATTTACAAATCATGTTTGTAAGGTTACTAAGCGATTAGTTAATCAGCGATTGCATGGGGTTGGAAATATAAATCAGGGGGCTAGCAAGGCAACAAAAATTAATGGTAAGCCCAGAAGGTTGGGGGAAGCAAATTGGCTAAATAGATTTAAGCTCAAGGTCAAAATCAAGATTTATTTAGACCTTTATAGGTTTTATGGGCGGGGTCATTTAAGCTGCTGTATTTAGAGACTTTAGTTGGTGAGAATGCAAGGAAGATGAGTCATGATGTAAATAAAATTGAAAATCATGGTATTGGGTCTAATTGTGGCATTCACTAAGGGTGGTTGGAGATCACCTATCTACAGCTTAAAAGGCTGTCGCTTGGTCCTATAGCTTCTTAGTGAGGCGGCTTCTGAGGCAGAGGATCAGTCTAGAAATTCTTTAATGGGTAGAGATTCAACAACAATGGGTATAAAGCTGTGGTTGGCGCCGCAAATTTCTGAGCACTGTCCGTAGTATACACCTGGTCGAGAGATGAGAAATGAGGCTTCACTTAGTCGTCCTGGGATTGCGTCAGTTTTTACTCCTAAAGACGGTACTGCTCATGAGTGGAGAACATCATCTGCTGTAATAAGGGTTCGGGTTGCTATTCCTACTGGAGTAATCATTCGATTATCGACTTCTAGAAGGCGGAATTGACCTAGCGGGAGGTCTTGGGTTGGGACTATGTATGAGTCAAAGTTAAGATTAGCAAAGTCGGAGTATTCGTAGCTTCAGTATCATTGGTGGCCGATTGCTTTAATGGTGATATCTGGGTTGCTCATTTCATCTATTAGATATAAAATTCGTAAAGAAGGTAGAGCGATGACGATAAGGATGATGGCTGGTATAATAGTTCATACCATTTCGATTTCTTGTGCATCAATGGTGTTGGTATTAGACAATTTGGTGCTTATTAGTGTAGTAATAATGTAAAGAACTAAGGCGCTGATTAAAAAAACTGCTATTAGTGCATGATCATGGAAGTGAAGGAGTTCTTCTATAATAGGAGAAGCTGCATCTTGGAAACCTAACTGAAGTGGGTGGGCCATTAGAGGTGTATGGGGTTTTAACCCATTATTTCATCTTGACAAGGTGATGTTATAGTTTAACTAACTCCTCAAAGAAAGTGACAGAGCGGTTATGTGCCTGGCTTGAAACCAGTGAATGGGGGTTCGATTCCCTCCTTTCTCGATCTATTGTTTTGGGAGAAAGTGGACTCCTCGTATGTGTGGTAATGTGGGGGGTAGCCATGAAGTCATTCTACATTCGTAGAAGTCATTTCTGTGGAAGATAGGGTGCGTTTAGAAGAAAAAGCTTCTCAAATAATAAACATTATAATCACTACGGCGACTAGGGAGATGAGTGAGCCGATTGATGAGACTGTGTTTCAAAGGGTATAAGCATCAGGGTAATCAGAATATCGTCGTGGTATTCCAGCCAGACCTAAGAAGTGTTGGGGAAAAAATGTTAAATTAACTCCAGTGAATATAACCCCAAATTGGATTTTTGCTCAAGTTTTATGTAAAGTAAAGCCTGTAAAGAGGGGGAATCAGTGAACAAATCCGGCCATGATTGCAAATACGGCGCCCATAGATAGGACATAATGGAAATGAGCTACTACGTAATAAGTATCATGAAGAACAATATCTAGGGATGAGTTGGCTAGTACAATACCAGTAAGTCCCCCAACGGTGAACAGAAAAATGAAGCCTAGGGCCCAGAGTATAGCGGCGTCTCATTTAATAATTCCGCCATGTATCGTTGCTAATCAGCTGAAGACTTTCACACCGGTTGGGATAGCAATAATTATAGTAGCGGAAGTGAAGTAGGCTCGAGTATCTACGTTCAGGTCTGTTGTGAATATGTGATGGGCTCAAACAATAAATCCTAGTAGTCCGATGGATATTATAGCTCATACCATTCCTATATAGCCAAATGGTTCTTTTTTGCTTGAGTAGAACGTAACTACATGGGAGATGATTCCAAATCCGGGAAGAATCAAAATATAGACTTCTGGGTGCCCAAAAAATCAGAATAGGTGTTGGTACAATACTGGGTCTCCTCCCCCTGCCGGGTCAAAAAATGTTGTATTAAGATTTCGGTCGGTGAGCAGTATGGTAATACCTGCTGCCAGAACGGGAAGGGAGAGAAGTAATAACACAGCAGTAATTAACACAGATCATACAAACAGAGGGGTTTGATATTGTGTTATTGATGGGGGTTTTATATTAAGGATTGTGGTAATAAAATTAATAGCGCCTAGGATTGAGGAGACACCTGCCAGGTGTAAAGAGAAGATAGTTAGATCGACGGATGGACCAGCATGGGCAAGATTTCCGGCGAGAGGTGGATAGACAGTTCATCCGGTTCCGGCTCCGGCTTCAACACCTGCTGAGGCCAATAGAAGGAGAAAAGAGGGGGGAAGGAGTCAAAAGCTTATATTATTTATTCGTGGGAAGGCTATATCGGGTGCCCCGATTATCAGAGGAACCAGTCAGTTTCCAAATCCCCCGATTAGAATTGGCATGACCATGAAGAAGATTATAACAAAGGCGTGAGCTGTAACGATGACATTATAAATTTGGTCATCACCTAGGAGTGAGCCGGGCTGGCTTAGCTCTGCTCGGATTAGGAGGCTGAGGGCTGTGCCGACTATGCCGGCTCAAGCCCCAAATACTAGATACAGAGTACCAATATCTTTGTGGTTGGTGGAAAATAATCAACGGGTAATTATCACAGGTAAGATGGCCGAATGCTAGGCGGTGGGTTGTAGCCCCAAATACGTAGGTTAAATTCCTATTTTTACCAGGCCTTGGGGTGTCACACGTGGGATTGCAAATCCCAAGAAGCAGAGTAAACCCTGCCGGGGCTTCTCCCGTTTTTAAAAACCGGGAGAAGTAGAATGAAGCTCGCTGGATAGAGCGTTTAGCTGTTAACTAAAATGTTGCGGGATCAAGGCCCGTCTTTCTAGGAGGCTTTATCTTAATAAAAGTATCTGATTTGCATTCAGAAGATATAGGTTAATGTCCTATAAGTCTTACAGAAACTAGAAGAGTTTAACTTCTACTAAGGGCTTTGAAGGCTCTTGGTCTAGATTAGCCTAAGTTTCTAGGGTCTTCTGATAAGGGCGATGATGGTTGGAGTTATGGGTAGAAGGAGAAGAGATAGTGAGATAGAAGGTGCTATTAAGTTGTTTTTAGTAAAAAACCACTGGTAAATAGAATTGGATAGGCTTGGGGCCAGGGTTAAAGATATGGTGTAAGTTAATCGGAGGTAAAAGAATAGACTAAGGAGGGTAGATAGAAGAATAATAAGAGCAAATATTGTTAAATCTTGTTTGACTATTTCTTGGGCAATGAGCCATTTGGGGATAAAACCAGTTAGTGGTGGTAGGCCACTAAGGGATAAAAGAGCAAGAAGAGAGAGGGCAGATAGAGTTGGGGATTTAGATCATGCTGTTGATAATTCATAGATGTTTTTTGTGTTTAGGAAAATAAATGTTATAAATAAAGTTAGTGTCATTAAAATATAAATAATGAAGTTTATCAGGGTTAGTTGGGGGGAAATTTTTAAGATTGCTACTATCCACCCAAGATGGGCAATAGAGGAGAATGCTAGTACTTTACGAATTTGAGTCTGGTTAATGCCTCCTCAGCCCCCGATTATTGTTGAAAGAATGCCCAGAATTAATATAAGATTTAAGTCAACAGATTGAGATAATTGAATTAAGAGGGTTATTGGGGCAATTTTTTGCCATGTCGATAGAATTAGTCCTGTTTTTAGTGTTAGTCCTTGAAGCACTTCAGGAAGTCAGAAGTGGAAGGGAGCAATGCCGAGTTTTATGGCCAGGGCAATTGCTAATAAAATTGAAGTGGGGAAGCTGGAGGGGGCATTAATGGCTCATGCACCCATGAGTCAGGCGTTTATTGTACTAGCAAATAGAATTAAGGCTGATGCTGCTGCTTGCGTTAAAAAATATTTAGTTGCGGCTTCAATTGCTCGTGGGTGAGGTGTTTTGGTTATAAGCGGGATAATTGCTAAGGTGTTAATTTCGAGACCAATTCAGGCTAGAATTCAGTGGTAGCTCGAAAGCGTGGTAACAGTACCTAATGCTAGGCTGGAGAAAATAATGTAGAGGGCGAAAGGATTAATTAGTAAAGGAGGGGTTTTAACCAACATGTTTGGGGTATGGGCCCAAAAGCTTATTTAGCTGACTTTACTAGGGAGTTGTAAAATGGAATTACGTGGAGTTTTGATCTCTAAGGTATAGGTTCAATTCCTATCTCTCTAAGGAAGTGAGGGGGTTTGAACCCCTATGATCCTCCCTATCAAGGAGGTCCTTATCTTTCGGGCACGCTTCCATGCTGTGGGTGGGGTAATTAGGAGAGAAATGGGGAATGCAATATGTCAAATTGTTAGGGCTAGTGTGAGGGGGAGGAAATTTTTTCAGACTAGGTGCATAAGTTGGTCATATCGAAAACGTGGATATGAAGCTCGTACTCATAGAAAGACTATAGATAAAAGGGCAGCTTTTGTTATTAGGGAAATTGTGGTTGTTGGTAAAGATAGAATAGTGGAGGATCCTAAGAAGATGACGGCAGAAATTGTGTTTATCATAAGGATGTTGGCGTATTCTGCTAGGAAAAATAATGCGAATGGGCCCCCTGCGTATTCTACATTAAAGCCCGATACTAGTTCGGATTCTCCTTCAGTTAAGTCAAATGGTGCGCGATTAGTTTCGGCAAGAGTTGAGACGTACCATATTATGGCAAGGGGTCATATGGGGATAATTAGTCAAGTTGACTCTTGTGTAATATTGAAGTTTTGGAGCGTAAAATTTCCGGAAAGTAAAATAGTGCAGAGAAGAATTAAGGCCAGTGTGACTTCATATGAGATAGTTTGTGCAACTGCTCGCAAAGCTCCAATTAAGGCATATTTAGAGTTTGAAGCTCATCCTGAGCCCAAAATTGAGTATACCATAAGACTCGATAGGGCCAGAATAAATAAAACACCTAGATTCATATCACAAAGTGGAATGGGCATGGGTAGGGGGGTTCAGATAATTATGGCTAGAGCTAGGGCCAGAGTTGGAGCTAGAAGGAACAAGGTCTGAGATGAGTTTGATGGTCGAACGGGTTCTTTAATGAATAGTTTAACACCATCAGCAATGGGTTGAAGGAGTCCGGTAGGTCCGACTACATTGGGGCCTTTCCGATGTTGTATATAACCTAATACTTTTCGTTCAATGAGGGTAAGGAATGCAACTGCAAGAAGAATTGGAGCAATATAACATAGGGGTAAAATAAATTCGATAAGATTCAAAGTTAATGAGAGGATTTGAACCTCTATAGAAAGGGTTTAGGTCTTTTGCAATACCAGATTTTGCTACATTAACTACTCTTGTTTAGAGTTGAGTAGTAGGTTAAGTATTTATTGAGTTTTAATCATAAATTATTAAATATGGCTTGTATTATATATAGGCCATGTTTTTTCGGTCCTTTCGTACTAGAAAAAGCTCCTTATAGATAGAAACTGACCTGGATTACTCCGGTCTGAACTCAGATCACGTAGGGTTTTAATCGTTGAACAAACGAACCTTTAGTAGCGGCTGCACCACTGGGATACCCTGATCCAACATCGAGGTCGTAAACCCGCTTGTCGATAGGAGCTCTTGAAGCGGATTGCGCTGTTATCCCTAGGGTAACTTGGTTCGTTGATCAATATATTGGGTCAATTGATGTCAATTTATTGGTGCGTAGAGTTGTAGCTCGTGGTTCAGGGGAATTCCCCATTCAATGTGGAGGTTGTTTTTTGCTCCGCGGTCACCCCAACCTAAAACTAATAATCAGGAGGCCGTAGTAAATGTCAGTTGCTCTGGAGTGTATATATTTAAAGGAAATGTTATTAAGTTTAAAGCTCCATAGGGTCTTCTCGTCTTATATGTTTATCCCCGCTTCTTCACGGGGAGATTAGTTTCACTGATTAGAAAAGGGAGACAGTGTAACCTTCGTGATGCCATTCATACTAGTCCTCATTTAAAGAACAAGTGATTACGCTACCTTCGCACGGTTAGGATACCGCGGCCGTTGAACAAAGTCACTGGGCAGGCTGGACCTCTTATATTTGGTCAAGAGGCGATGTTTTTGGTAAACAGGCGAGGTTAATGTTTGCCGAGTTCCTTCCTTTTCTTTAAATCTTACTTGAAATGCTCTTGTGTTAGATTAACATAATATAAATTAAGTTTTTCTTGTAGAGTTGTTAATTTGTTTGCATGGGTGTTAATAGTCAGTGGTGTGTCCTTTCTGATTTACACTTGCATTTAAGTGAAGTTCTACTTCTTGTTACTAGTTTTAACATAAAATGTTCTATAGGGGTATAGAAGTACTCAGTAGTGATGGAGGGTTTTAGGTTGTAAGTGGAATTAAGTAAGGAAATAATGAGGCTTTGACGCTATTTTAAAGGTGGCTGCTTTTAAGCCTACTTTATTATTTTAAAGAAATATTACCCATCTTAAAAGGTTGTATCCTGTTTCAAATAGGCTGTACCTTATTTGAATTGCTCTAAAGTAATTTTGTTATTTATAAGTATTAATGAGACTTTAGGTTGGACTAAAATCCTTTTCTTGAGTAACCAGCTATCACTAAGCTCGTTAGGTCTGTCACCCCTACCCAAAGGTCTTCCCACTCTTTTGCGACAGAGACGGGTTTGCTCAATAAGCTGCCTTGGGGTAGCTCGCTTAGTTTCGGGGGGTTAAACTGAAAGTCGTTTTGCTTAGTTTGACTAGTTAAACCATGATGCAAAAGGTACGAGGTTAAATCTCTACTCTTTTTTGCTTGATATTTGTTTCATTTTTATTTCATCTTTCCCTTGCGGTACTGTTAATATAGCTCCTAATAATTTTTCAATCGCCTTTACTAGAATGTGAAAATGTTTTGGTTTGTGTAATTAATTTTTAAGGTTCATTAGAATAAGAGGGGGCGTAGAATATCAGCTCAAAATAATCTGGGTTTAACAGATATTTTCTCGGTGTAAGCGAGATGCTTTATTTAAGCTATATTTTGTTTCCAAGCACACCTTCCGGTACGCTTACCATGTTACGACTTGCCTCTTCTGGTATGCTAGTTCAAGTTAAATACTATGTTAGGGCTTTGAAGAGGGTGACGGGCGGTGTGTACACACCCCAGTGCCAAGTTAAAAAGAGCTCTATAGTCTTTTTTTACTACTAAATCCGCCTTCCGACTAGATTTCATAAATAGTCTTTCGTGTGTTCTAGATTAGAAAGTGTAGCCCATCTCTTCCCACTTCATTTACTGCACCTTGACCTGACGTATTGATGTAAGGACATTGGGCTCACTAAGTATCGCTCACGGGGTAAGCTGACGACGGAGGTATACAGGCTGATATAGCTAAAAGTGGTGAGGTTAAGCGGGGGTTATCGATTACAGGACAGGCTCCTCTAGGTGGATGTGGGGTACCGTCAAGTCCTTTGGGTTTTAAGCTTAGCTCGTAGTTCCCTGGCGATGCGGGTGTAATTAAAGGTTTACGGCTGAGCATAGTGGGGTATCTAATCCCAGTTTGTGTCTCAGCTGTCGTGGATTCAAGTTGATGAAGATATAGTAACTTTCGTTTGTGAGTTTCTTAAAAACAAGCGTGTCACGGCTTAGTTATAATACAACTATAGTTATGATGTAACTTTAATCACGCTTTACGCCGAAAATAATCAATTTGAGCCTCGTGGTGTAACCGCGGCGGCTGGCACCATATTTGCCGGCTCTTTTTACTTTAACTGAGTCAAGCTGACGCTTATACTCAATGTTAATTACTGCTGAACTTCCTTGTGGATGTGGCATAGCTAGGTGTTTTGGGCTAATAATTGCGCCTGATACCAGCTCCTTGTTTCGAGTAGAAGAATAAGGGCGTTTTCACAGGGGTGCGGAAACTTGCATGTATAAGTTAAGTAACAGTTGATTACAAGGCTAGGACCAAACCTTTGTGTTTAAAGAACTTTTTAGGGTTCGTCTTAGCATTTTCAGTGCTATGCTTTGTGTAAGCTATTTAAACAGGATATAATTTAAGTAGAATGCTAGCTTTGGGGGTTAGCTGTGGGAGTTAAATTCTCTCTGTCCTGAGCTTCAGGAAGGTTTTATACTTCATTCTTTGGTTTACAAGACCAATGCTTTATGTTTAAGCTACTGAAGCAGCTTTTACTTGGATTTGCACCAAGAGGTACTGGAGCCTAAGACCAGGGGAAGACTATTTTCCTTTAAAAGC